CAGTTCCAATGCTACGCCTTGAACCGCTCGGCCATCTCTCCTACATAATGATTATGAATCAAAAACCAAGTGAATAGTGAGTTCTTCATATTTCATTCTAGATTATTGGATTGGATAAGTATGACCAATCCATTTTAACTATATATTTGAACTATATATTACAAAATATTATAAATAAAAATAGAAAATTTTTCATCAAAGTAAAGAAAGATCTTTCGAGACCTCAAGACAATTATTTTTTTACGAAATTTTTTTATTTGTAATTTTGAAAATGAAAAGGGGGTTTGTGTTTGCAAAAACGACTCCTACTAGAAATTCGATTCGAATCCATTAAATCAATGAATTAGAACGAATCAACTGATTAATAGGTCTAGATTTTTTAGACTAGGGTTAATGGATACCTTTCTATCATAATTCTATATAGGCTACGATTCCATACCTTACAAATTCTCAAATTTCTTTCCGACTTTAGAATTCTCAACAACAAACCCCTTCCCTCACCCCTCTATTCTAGATTGATAAAACATTTTGTATAGTGGATTGTATACCTGCTATGTACATAACATAAAAAAGAGGTGGTTATTCTATTTTCATCATAGAATGATTTTTTCCTCTTTGTATCATAATTCAATACAAATTTCTCGAGTTATTTGAATCTGTAACTTCAACGAAATCGGAATAGTTCGCTTCGTTGGTATACTACTACATTAGGATGAAATCGAACCGGGTTGGACCTTTTCTTATTGATTCCTATAAAAAAGGAACAATTGGAATAAAAAGCCCATAATCTTTTTTTTTTCAAATCAATCTATTTTTATGTTATTTCGTACTGTACAATTCTTTTCTTTGTGGGATCATTTTCCCCCGAGAGGGAATGAGAAGAATTATAAAATGGATTGCTAGCTATGCCTAGATCGCGGATAAATGGAAATTTTATTGATAAGACCTTTTCAATTGTAGCCAATATCTTATTGCAAATAATTCCGACAACTTCAGGAGAAAAGGAGGCATTTACCTATTACAGAGATGGTGTGATTTGATTCTTTTTTTTCTCTTGGTCTTACGAGAAAGACATGTGATTCGGAAAAATTTTTGAAATAAATCTACGCTTGTTGAAGGTGAAGTTTGGAAATAGAACAATTCCTTCTGTCGTGTATCCTCGATTAATGCAACCTCAGATGCTATGTTTCAATCTTAGATTCTAGTATTGAGCGAAAGGTTATATCTAGAGGTTCTGTATTATGGGGCAATCCTACTCCACTACACTAGTACCAACGGACAGCATAAGGGAAGAAGCACTACACCTAGGAATCAACAACACGAAAACCTTGTTAGAAATGACCCCTTTCCTTATTGGGCTCGGGACTAAAAGAATGGTTGGGACAACAAACATCCATCTCGTTCGTACTTTGGATACCAATATAACCATCGAAGGTTGTTTGAAGTGACTAATTCCTGGAAATTAGGAGGCGTTGAAAACAAAGAAATTGCTCGAGTTCTCATTTCTATCTAGTCTCAACACCCTTGATATTAAGAAAAGATCTCTTGCAGGAAGGTTGGCTAGAGATTTCTTGTAAAAACACTAGCCCTGCTCAGTCCATAATGAGAATATTTTCATCTTTTTGATTTCATGTATATTCTCCTTATGCACATAAGGGAGGAGCCGTATGAGGTGAAAATCTCACGTACGGTTTTGGAACGGAGATTCTTTTAATTGAATGGCGACCGTAACGGATGTCAGCTCAATCCGAAGGAAATTATGCAGAAGCTTTACAGAATTATTATGAAGCTATGCGACTAGAAATTGATCCTTATGATCGAAGTTATATACTCTATAATATAGGTCTTATCCATACAAGTAATGGAGAACATACGAAAGCTTTGGAATATTATTTTCGAGCACTAGAACGAAATCCATTCTTACCACAAGCTTTTAATAATATGGCCGTGATCTGTCATTACGTGCGACTATCTTCACTATAGAAGTAAAAAAAGAAAAACAAAAAAAGGCTTTCTACATATACATCGTCTAAAACAACGATTTTTATCAGCTGTAGCAAAGAAAAAAACTTTATATTCATAAAAGTTGAAATATGAAGAAAATAAATAGATATACCTAGCTACTTTTTCTATGGATAAAAAAAGAATCTAATTGGTAAGGGAAGCACCGTAAAGATCAATTGGCGAAATTTGGGGCCAATACAATAATAACTGCGTACTTATGTCATGATGGTAGATATACTTATCTCGTGATGTGAGATAAAATAGGAATCCACTTATGTAATAGAGTTGATCCACTAAAGTCTTGAGCAGCGGTGTAGGATCAGATCCCAAAGATAGTAAGTTTTTCTTTCTTAGGAAAGAAAGTCTTTTTCAAAGATTCTATATAAATTTATATACGAAACCAAGATAGTTACCTTTCAGAAAATCGAATGATAGGGGAATTTTTTCTTCTGAAGGTGGGAAAAAAAGATAAAACGAAATAAAACGGATTATTACT